ATTAAATTGTTTGAATTTTTATGTAAAAGATTTATAGACGGGGTTAGCCATTTGGTTAATATATCCACGTCTTGATTGAAAGGAATTCCTAAAAATCCAACGAACAAAGTAAATAGAATTAATATAATTATTGGAAATAACATAGTATTATCCGATTCATAAGGATACAAAGAACTCTTGGTATTGCCAAAATTCGGAATATAAAGAAAGGGTTGGATTGGATTTCTTACATTCTCATCAAATTTCTCAAATTTATATACTTGATTTGAATTTGAAAAAAAAGAAAGACGTTCATTCTTGTTCATTTTTAATAAATTTAGCAAAGGAAAGTTTTTTTTAGTTATTTTTGAACCTTCTTTACCCCATAGAGATATTGAATACAAGGGGGTATTCCTTTTTCCACTGTAATTTTGAAAATGAACGTTTAAATGTCCTTCAAAAGTAAGTAAATAAATCCGACACATATAAAATGCGGTTAATCCCGCCGTAGACCAAGCTATTATTGCAAAAATAGGTGAATACAACCAACTATCATTAAGGATTTCATCTTTGGACCAAAAACAAGCAAGGGGTGGAATACCGCAAAGAGAAAGTGTACCTAATAAAAAAGAATTTTTAGTAATTGGTACATGTTTTGTTAAACCTCCCATAAGTACCATGTTCTGGCTTTTTTCTGGACAATATCCAACAAGAGTTTCCATCGAATGAATAACAGATCCCGATCCTAAAAACAATAATGCTTTGGAATAAGCATGAGTAATCAAATGAAATAAAGCACTGCGATAAGACCCCATACCTAGAGCTAACATCATATAACCCAATTGAGACATTGTAGAATAGGCTAAACCCCTCTTAATGTCTTTTTGAGCAAGAGCTAAAGTAGCTCCTAAAAAAACTGTTATTATCCCTATAAAAGAGATAAAATTCATGATGTGGGGTATGACTATGAAAAGAGGCATAAGTCGAGCTACAAGAAAAATTCCTGCTGCTACCATCGTAGCAGCATGTATAAGAGCTGAAATAGGAGTCGGCCCTTCCATTGCATCAGGTAACCATACATGAAGGGGAAATTGTGCAGATTTAGCAATAGCACCACCAAATAATAGAACAGCGCACAAAGTAACAAATAAAAAATTGACCTCATTAGTAGAAATCAAGTTATTTAATATTTGGAATAAATCGCGAAATTCGAAACTTCCTGTTACCCAATAAAACCCCAAAATGCCTAATAATAAACCAAAATCACCAACACGATTAGTTACAAACGCTTTTTGACAAGCCTTTGCTGCAACAGGTCGTGTGAACCAAAATCCTATTAATAGATACGAACACATTCCAACCAATTCCCAAAAAATATAAATTTGTATCAAATTTGAACTAGTAACTAATCCCAACATGGAAGTACTGAAAAAACTCATATAAGCAAAAAATCTCAGATATCCATGATCATGAGACATATAATTATCACTATAAATAAGAACTAAAATTCCAACAGTAGTGATTAATATTGACATAATAGAAGTAAGTGGATCGATTAAGTATCCGAATTCTAAAGAAAAATCATTATTGATAATCCAAGACCATACATATTGATAGACAGAACTGCTATTTATTTGCTGAATAGACAGATTCATGGAAAAAATCATGACTATACTTAACAATAAAACGCTCTGAAAAGCCCACATACGGCGAAGACTTTTTGTTGCCGTCGGAAAAAGAAGAAGTCCCACCCCTATTAACATAGGAACTGGAAGTGGAAGAAAAGGTATTATCCACGCATATTGATATGTCTGTTCCATAAAAAAAGTTTTTTATTCTTAATTAATTGTTTCCGATTCACCGGATCTTACCTCTTTCGAAAAAGTCACTAAAAAATAAGGATATGCACTAATTTATTAAATTTATTTAATAATTTTATATTAGTATTTATTTTGAGTCTTTTCAAAATCGTTTAAATATTCAAAACAAGAAGTTACAATTGGAGAAATGATATGACCAAGTGCCATATATAAAATATAAATAAAAAGAATATAAATATAAATAGGAAAATTTATATTATTACGAGAAATTCTCGTAATAATTAATAATCGTAATAATAATTAATAAAAATAATAAAACAAGCTTAAAAATTTAGGCTAAAAAGAGTACTGATGTTGATATGAATTATATGAATTATAGTTCAACTCATTAACTAATTCATTATGGGATTGATTGTTTTCCATTTCAATCAAAACAAATTATTAGTAAAGTTTAGAAGATTATAGATCTAAAATGAACTTTTTTTATCAAAAAAACGGATCTTTCTTACTAGTCTCATTCGAATTTGAAAATGGAATTTAGGTGTATTTTTTCTCAAGTTTTACTAAAAAAAGATTACTAAAAAAAGACTCACGTTTTTAGGCAAAAGTTTACAATCCTTTGAGGTATTTTATTACATGTAAATAAAGTATAGAATAGAATGACGAAAATAAAGGTCTTTTAGGCTCTTTATTTATTTTATTAAGTTTGATTTCTATCACATAGCAGATTCTAAAGATATAACTTTGAGATATAAACAACGAGAATTAAGAGTTCCAAACCAAAAATTTTTGGTTTTACGAATAGTGTATGGAATCAAAAATTTTTTATGTTATTTCGAGTCATTTTTGATCAAATTTTTACAGATATATCTATATTTCTTTTTTATGAAGAGAATCTTTTTTAGAGAAAAATAGATCATGAATAAGAAAAAATAATTGGTTTTGAACAATAGATGTCTTTCACATCCAACTATAACAATGAGTAACTTCTTCATTTTTAAATGGCAGTTCCAAAAAAACGTACTTCGATATCAAAAAAGCGTATTCGTAAAAATATTTGGAAAAGGAAAGGATATTGGGCAGCGTTAAAAGCTTTGTCATTAGGGAAATCTCTTTCTACCGGGAATTCAAAAAGTTTTTTTGTACGACAAACAACTAAGTCCTAAAAGATTGGAATAATCAGAATGGATTTGACTCAAAAAATTGGATCAGTAATTATCTATATCTATATTTGTTAATATCTATATCTATATTTCTATATTAAATAATAAAAGAATTGGCAGTCCTAGACTTTTAATCTTATCTTATTCTTTTCTTATAAGATAAAAATAAAAATTCTTTTATTTTCTGAAATCTAAAGAAATCAAAAATATTGTATTTTTATTTTTTTTTAGTATTTAGTATATTTTCAATCAGATTTTGGTGGTGGGGAGTCTTATTTTCCCCATCGACCTTTACAATAATGATAATGAAAAATTTTTATCTTTCTCGGGAAGGGCAGATATAAGATTTTTAGTTAAAATTAATGAATTGTTGAAACTAATTGATTTCATGTTAAAAATTTTTGGATAACTTTCTTACTTCTTCATTTATTTACTATATGGAATATATTTATCATATATCTACAACTTTTAGTCCAATCAATAAAAAAACCTCATTGTTGAGATATTATGTACAAGTGTCAATTTGGAGTAGTCAAAAATAGACATATTTTAGATTCATTGATAAAATTTCTTTTTTTTTTTTTTCTGAAATCATCAGATAAAGCAGAAATAATAATAATTAATAATGACAATAATAATAAAAGTAAAAAATGAAAAAAAAAGTTTTTTTCGCGAGAATTCTCTAGTTGCAAGAATTCTATTTTTCTATTTTTGGCTAATACTAATATATTGGCTAATATATAAACTACTTGAATCTTTACTAAAAAAACTTATTTGAGTGAATTGACTTATTCAATCTCGACGATTGAATATAAATAGGCTATTATGAGTTCGAGCAAGCCGCTATGGTGAAATCGGTAGACACGCTGCTCTTAGGAAGCAGTGCTAGAGCATCTCGGTTCGAGTCCGAGTGGCGGCATGCCATCTTCTAAAAGAGATCCAATACATCCTATAATAAAAATAAATCAAATTCCCTATTTATATTTATTAATTAAATTTATATGGGGATTCCCCCCCCTTTTTTTTTCATTTTTATGATATTTTCAACTTTAGAGCATATATTAACTCATATTTCCTTTTCTATTGTTTCAATTGTAATTACAATTCATTTGATAACCTTATTTGGCAATGAAATCATAACATATGATTCGTCAGAAAAGGGAATGATAGCTACTTTTTTATGTCTAACAGGATTATTGCTCACCCGTTGGATTTATTCGGGACATTTCCCGCTAAGTGATTTATATGAATCATTAATTTTTCTTTCATGGAGTTTCTCCCTTATTCATATAGTGCCTTATTTCAAAATAAGAAAAAATTATTTAACCACAATAACTGCTTCAAGTACTATTTTTACCCAAGGTTTTGCTACATCGGGTCTTTTAAATGAAATACGGAAACCCACAATATTAGTACCCGCTCTACAATCGGAATGGTTAATAATGCACGTAAGTATGATGATATTAAGCTATGCGGCTCTTCTTTGTGGATCATTATTATCAGTAGCACTTCTAGTCATTACATTTAGAAAGATTTTTTATAGTTCTAAAAGTAATAATTTATTAAAATTAAATGAGTCATTTTCGTTTGGTGAAATCCAATACAAGAATGAAAGAAACAATATTTTTTATGCTAAGAATTATTACAAGGCTCAATTGATTCAACAATTAGATTTTTGGAGTTATCGTGTGATTAGCCTAGGATTTATCTTTTTAACCATAGGTATTCTTTCAGGAGCAGTATGGGCTAATGAAGCATGGGGATCATATTGGAGTTGGGATCCAAAGGAAACTTGGGCCTTTATTACTTGGATCGTCTTCGCAATTTATTTGCATACTCGAACAAAAAAAAATTTGCAGGGGGCAAATTCCGCAATTGTGGCGACTCTAGGCTTTCTTATAATTTGGATATGCTATTTTGGGGTCAATCTATTAGGAATAGGGCTACATAGTTATGGTTCATTTACCTTAACCTCTAGTTAACTTCAAGAAAAGTTCTTCCGAATATAAACAGAGTTCAATGCGGTGTATAAAAAACA